AGAAAGTAATCCGCACTTCTACAACCCCTGATAGTCAAGGAATATCTGTACATTCTCTTATAGATTAGACAAAGTAATTGAAGTTAAACCAGACAGAATAATTCTGGTGTCATTCATATCTTTTTATAGATGGGATAAATAACAAAATTCTTAAATAAGACAGGATTCATTGAGATTCTAAAATTGGAACGATACTTATTTCGGATGAGCCAAGCCAATAGGATGAACTGAAAAAGTTCTGCATCATTAACTATGTAAGATGCACATCAACATCAATTATATATCTGGCTACGAAAAAGAAAAAGTACGATCAAAGAAATGAAGAAAATAGAAATACCAAAGAAAATACAAAAAAATGGGCCGGATTCTATTTGTAATGTATCTGATATGAATTTTGACTATTCCCGCCTCTGAACTCCCCTAGATGAAACTTTTTGGTCTTTCAACCAACTAATTTAACCATTTGAATATTATTGAAATATGAACATTCTTTTTTGAGCGCAGAAAAAAGCGAAACAAAATCGAATCATTCATTTACATACTTTAACCTTAAATACATAGAATATACATCTATTCTTTATTTATCTAGAAAGAGCATATCTCCTAGAAAGAGCATATCTCCAGACACCTAGATAAATATGTATGATGATCTAGACCACTAATCAATATGTATCTATTCCCAAAATGCATTTTAATGCATTTTGGGAATAGATACTCATACAAATGAATCATGTGCCGGGAACCAGATTTGAACTGGTGACACGAGGATTTTCAGTCCTCTGCTCTACCAGCTGAGCTATCCCGACCATTCTTGACGCATCATCCTAATTTTAGGAAATTACTGGAGTCTATGTCAACTAAAAAAAAAAAAAAGACTTTGTCAGTTTCAGTAGTAGTCATAATTATGTATTGTTAATTATTCATATGAGGATTCCTTGCTCAAAGATAAGATGTTCATTTGTACGTTTATCATTATCATATAAAAACAAAATTCTACGTGTGTCATATATATTCAACTACAAATTCCAACAAGACTTGTGATTATGATAAGAAAAATAAAAAATCCACCCGGATCCTTTTGTGAAAGAATAGACTGAATAAGACACATAACGAATTTTAACGAATTTAAAAAAGAGGATATAGATAGGATAAATAATTAGAGAATTAAACGGGCTTTTGGGGATAGAGGGACTTGAACCCTCACGATTTATAAAGTCGACGGATTTTCCTCTTACTAAAAATTTCATTGGTGTCGGTATTGACATGTAGAATGGGACTCTATCTTTATTCTCGTCTGATTAATCAGTTCTTCAAAAGATCCATCAGACTATGATGGAGTGAATGGTTTGATCAATGAATATTCCATTTTTTCAACTTGTAATTGATTTGATTCACATCTTTCTTTTATGATAGAAATATTTACAAATAGAAGTTTGGAGTCTTCATTAATCAATTGAAATAGTATTTTAGTACATATATATATCAGTACATATATATATAAACATATATATATAAACATATATATATCTATTTTTATCCTTGATTCTTTCCTTTCTGGAATTTTGATAGAAGGATTCCCTTCCTACTACGTAAGGAAATGTCGTCAACTCCATTTTTGAGAACAGCTTCCATTGAGTCTCTGCACCTATCCTTTTTTGATTCTCGCTTTCTGAACTTTTCTTTGTTTTCGGAAAGCAGGATTTGGCTCAGGATTGCCCATTGTGAATTCCAGGGTTTCTCTGAATTTGAAAGTTTTCACTTGGTAAGTTTCCATACCAAGGCTCAATCCAATTAAGTCCGTAGCGTCTACCAATTTCGCCATATCCCCCTTTTTTCTTTGAGATTGGGATCTCATTAGGATGTTTTTTTCATTCATATTATGAGAATTATGTCGGAACTGTTGAATTTATTAGATACCTATTCCCATATTGAAAAAAGTTTCCTTCTATTTGTTTGATTGATTTTCTTCCGATCTATATCGGATACCCATATTTGGTCGAATCAGAAATGATTCTATTATCTCTGTATTCGCAATTCAATATACACAAATATATACCACATATATATCTATTTTATATGCCCCTCCTTCTATCATTTTTTGATGCAATTTGGAATACTCGAACGTTCGATTCTTTTTTTCCTTAGAGCGCACAGATCCAGACCTTATAATAACAAAACTAAAATCAAAAATCCATTTCTTAATTTAGAATTCGACATTCATTTAGGAATTCGATATTTCTATCGAATTTCGAATTACTTAGAAAATTGATTTTGATAATCCAATTTTTTAGTAGAAATCTATACATTATACATATTTCATCTTAATGTATAAGAATATTGTAATATAAATTACTGTTTACTGGAAATTATTCATTATTTTAAATTCTAAAATAAATTCTTAAAAATTTAAATATTTTTTTTTAGATTTTAGAATAGTATTCTATATACTATTCTACATATATTCTTCAATTTTATAGAAATATTTCTATAAAATTGAAGA